AATTTGCGCCTATTCCTTAGACCGGTTCTAGAAAGTAACGTCGGGACGAATTAGAAAATCGAATAGGAAATAAAATACAAAGCAATGAAAGGGTATCGAATTCGGTTGATTTGTATTGTATCTGAACCGAATCTTGTCTAATTCAACTTCGACTTTTTTTTTGTCTTTGAACCAACTAATTGAACCTTTCAAATAGGTATGAAATGAAGTATTGACATTCTTTTTGATAGAATTTTATTTTATATAATAAATTATATTTAGATTTAGTTATTTAATTTAAGAAACTCTACCCATCTATAAAATAGATGGGGTATATCTGCTCAAGATAGATAAAAAAAGTATCTATTATGATCCAGATTCGAAATCAATATGTATCTCCCTTCATAGCAATTCTTTTTCTAAAAAAAAGAAACATCATTACTTGCTGCGGGAGAGCAGTTAGATTAACTCAAAAAGGAAAAGGGATTAGGCGCTTACTGATAGGAGTAGGATGCTTGAGACGGATACGATTTCACTCAACTCATCAGTCTTATTCCTTAGGGTGAAAAACTCGAATCACCATTCCATCAAACAGGAATGAAAGACTTGGCCGACAGACTGGATGAAAGGAAGCAGAGAGGAATTGAATTCCGCCCTCAAGGAGGATTGATTCCCTCAGGGCACTTCTCTCTTTCAAAACGTTAACAGCTGAGTCAACAAGACTTGTCTTCTCTCCCTCTCCTACTCTTTCACTTGGCTACGAAACTATGCCCCTCTCGAAAGAAAAAGAGATTTTCCTCCAATAGCTGAAATAGCTGCGCTTTTTCCTAGTCCGACAACAAGGCATTCTTCAACACTTCAACATAAGACATTCCCCGCTCTGTCTTCTCTAAGAGCTAGCGAAGCAATTGCGACTCTACCTATTGAATTGCTTTTCCTCAGCTCACTTCGCTACCGTTAGGGAAGCGGTACTTCCTTTCTCAAATCAAGTTCAAGCGGACAACTTGCCAAAAACTGTCTTTATTGCCCCGGGGCTTGGGTACGAAAGAAAGTAGGTGCGGTTGGTGTTAAGAGGGACAACGGGCCTAGTTTAATGCGATCTTCTATTTCGAAAGTTAGAATTTTCTACTCTTAATAGAGAGCGCAGTTCCAGCAGAGGCCTAATCAGACCGAGAGTCTGGACTTATGCCCGGACCAGTTTAAGTTCCAGGCCCTGCTCCTAAAGCCTTTGCAGCATTTAAAATGCCTACCTCTGGGCAGGAGGTGTCCTAATTTCCTTCGCTAGCTACTTGCTTTGCGACCTTTCTCGGTGAAGCAGAGTGAGCAGCTTTTTTCTTTGCTACTGCTGCCATACCACAAAGAAGTCCAATAGCTGCGCTTACTTATTCCTTAAACCCTGAAAAGAGCATATGCATCCCGGGATTCTCTCACTCTCAGAAGTGGATTCCTCTGCAAGTTGACTACGACTACGGCTATGAAAAGCTTATCGAAAGAGGAGGAAAGAGCGTAAGGGCGAAGTCTTTGAAGCCATCTCCTTGGCCTTCAAAGTACTTCTTTCTACTTCCGTCGAATCTAATTGGCCTGGCCTATCTGGTTCTATAGATTATACTGCCAAGCTCAAAGCTTAAAGGCAAAGATCACATTCAAGCTAAAGGCAAAAAAGTGGCTTATCTTAAAAGCTCCTCTTTATAGACACATAGGCGATCCAAGAATTTAGGTTCAAATAAATCTCTCCTTCGAATTCGTGAAAACAGAAAGAGAAGTACTTGCTATTTCTTTCTCCCTCTCGCCACGTGAAAGCTAGCCTTCCTCCATCCCAGTCGCATTCGATCTAGAATTATTCCCCAGTGATGTCACCCTCGGCGGAACTACCTTCATTTCATTCCAGCTTCACTAAAACTGGGCTATGCCTCGAACTCTCAACACTGGCCAGGGGGTTTAAGATCTTCTCCGCATCAAGGAAAAGAGCAGTTGTTGAAGACAGCACGGCAATGCGCAATCTCTAAACAAGACCATAAAAACTAGATCACAAAGATCAGTCTAACTAATCGGCCTAAGGAGTGTGCTAGCACTATCAGTATTAAAGACGAAAAAGTCGGGCGGGCTAAGGACTCTTTCTTTACCCTCGATTCTTAGCATCTCAAAGAGAATATCCTCTGGCAAAGAGTTCCACATCTGAAACTCCATCTCTTGAAATGAATGCTATCTTTCTAAATACCATCTTGCCTTTCCTAATCCTCATGGAATGAATTACCCTAAGCAGTTGGAGTGTCCTTTGATTAAGAGGCATTTTACAACCAGTTTTAAATCAAGCTGGGAAGTCAAATAGACAAGGAGAAGAACGACAAATACAATTGCACCAAAATAGTTGCTCTGTCATCCTTCCGTAATATAAATCTTCTATGGAAAGATGGGATGATACGAGGGTAACCGCTCCTAGTGAGAGACAGTGGCACTGGTAGCAATTCGGGTTTCACCTTATCGCCAGCATAGGCCTTCTGCAAAGAGGCCGCACACTGCTTTAAATACAAAGCAAGGTGCAACCACCCTGATTTCCGACCTAGCCCCTCCGGTCTTGCCAATGAGCTTGTCAACCGAGTCTCAGTGCTATCACTTGGATATTGAACGAATCTACTCTCTTTAAAGAGATTCAGTACTTGCTTCCGGGGAACAAGACCCTACTTCGTCCTAAGGCTCTTCCATCTATCCTAAACTATTGCCCCTGTCCTGTCTCTGTAATCGATCGAAGGCATTCTTCTAAAGATCTACGTTGGACCCGGGATTCATTCTGATTCTCCCGTTCTGATGCATACCGCGGTAACAAAGAAAGGTCCCTCTTGGACAGTTGCAAAGAAAGGTAACCGAAAATCCTTCTGCCGTATCACCTCTAAAGGCAATACGTGATGGTCGTTTTCCTTTAAATTGAAAATGAAAGAGAAGGCCGGTTAGAAAGCCATGCTAGCCGTTTACGGCCGGCTAAAACTAAAAAAGGTGGGCAAGGAAATTCACCTCTTCCTTCCCCAGGTTACTGGACTGGGATTTCTCATAGCGGTGCTGTAGACCTTGCTATGCTATGGGGGTTCGTAGTTATGGCTTCCAAAAGAAAAGAGCCACGGACTTGTAAAGGTGAAGCTTTCTGAGTTCTATTTCCAGTCTGGAAAAACAACAGACTGAACACAAAGCAGCCAATCGAAACCATCATGAAAATGATACCAGTTTCGTAGTTTGGCAGCTAGCTGTTCTCTTCGTTCTCTTAACTCGATCAGAGGCTGCTCTAGTTCATTCCACTGGATATCCTGTGGAATTGCCTGAGCATTATGTGGTTCTACGATATTTTACCCAATATTTACATGAGCAGCATGTGGTTGTGCTAGGTTAGGTAGGGAAGATGCCTCCCCTGGGAGCGATAATTTGTATCGATCACGATAGTGGGCTGGTCAACCGACTGCTCTCTCTCATTAAGAAAACCCTCGTTTACTGAGGGTATGGTTTTCTAATAACGACGAATGTACCGACGGACACGATGTCGAAGGGGAGACAACGGAATCCCTGAGGAACCAGCTCCATCAGAAACCCTGTGGGGTGTTGTTGACTTACATCCATAAACATCGGCCCGTCGCATGCGACGAAGGAGAAGCTCCTATTATATAGCCATTCAACTATAACCTTTAAAAAAGAAAAGATAATTGGATATTGCAAATAGTTAGTTATAATAAAAACATATATATGTATATATTTATATATAAATAGCTTATAAGTGTATTTTAGTTCTATATATATAATGGATAATAAACTCTTTCTATTTTTTATAAAAAAGTATCTTGGAATTTTTTCATTACTGTTACTAGATAAATACCTACAAAAGTGAAAATTTCTTCCTACATGGTAGAATAATGAAATAGAAACTGGAGTCTTTTCGTAAGGTGCGGAGTCTTCTTCTTTTATAAGAATTCATTCCGAAGAAAGTAAGGCGGGCGGGAGAACTTACTCCGCTGTTGGTGGTTGAGTCGGTAGCTGCGATTGCTCAAGTGGAATCCGTTTAGTTTGCTGCTAAAGTATATAAAGAAGTAGTAGTTCCCGGTTTAGGACCATGAATCAAATAAGAAAGGATATTTTCCTGACTTCCATAGGGAGGAAGCAAGTCTAGAGAGAAGCAGAAAAGAACATAAAGAAGGTAGTGCCAGACTTCTGAAATGTCATCGATCGCTGGACCAGCTATTTCATCTTTCATTTCTGGTCTCTTGTCTTTCCAGCAAAAGAAAGGAATTTCGTTTACGAATATAAAAGTATGTTCTCACGAATCACTAATTCGAAATATCGTAAGAGAAGAACTGCTTGGCAAGTCAAGTAGTACGGGTTCACCAGGTTCTACTACTGCAAGGACAACGATCCTCAGAGAGGAGACACGCCATTTATGATTCCAGCCTAGAAGACTAGTAAAAGGAAGGATCAAGAATGTTATATATTTCAGGAGCTAGATTAGTTGCCGATAAACAAGTAAGAATTGCCTCAACAAAAATTTATGGAATTGGACTTAAAAAAGCCATTCAGGTTCGTTATCGATTAGGTATCAGTGGGAACATAAAGATAAAAGAATTAACTAAGTATCAGATCGACCAAATTGAACAAATGATAGGTCAAGATCATGTTGTTCATTGGGAATTGAAGAGGGGAGAACGAGCAGACATCGAACGATTCATTTCTATTTCTTGTTATCGTGGAATTCGTCATCAAGATGGATCGCCCTTACGCGGTCAACGAACTCATACTAATGCTAGGACTTGTCGCAAGCAAATTCGGAAATGAAAGAAGTTTACCGAAAGCCCTTGGTACTTGTCTGATCAATCACACTGATAGCTTCAATAGTTCACTGAAATTTTTTGTTTTGGTATTTCACCGCTTACTAATCCAGTATACGTATAGTAGGCCTCCTTCGCCACGACATTAGTGGCTTAGCCCTTCGCCCGCCTCTCTAGGCATGAGCGATAGCTCATGACTGGTATATGGATCTCTCTATGTAGTGGTCAGCTTTCTAGAAGCTTCGCCAGAAGCGACTAGTCGCTTCCCGAATGCTTCGTGACTTTAGTTTAGTATAGTCTTGTTTTTGCCGCCAACGTACGCTACTAGGAGAGTAAGCAAGCTAGCTTGCTTGCATTCTAGAAACGGTAGCTTCCTGCCTGCTTCAATTTATGTGAATGATCGTGACAGCTCTTCAAATCCTATTCGTCATAAAGATATAGAAACCAGGGAAAGGGGCTTCTCCTCACAAGAATACACGACACGGAATAGATAGACGCTAAACGATTCCAATCTTAAGGTAAGGAGTTGTTTCAAGCATAGACGCCTTCTCCACCCACAATTGGACTCAACAATCTCTTTTATCATAAGAAAGGGAAGAGAGGACTTAGGGTTTCAGTGTGCCAAATCCCATCCCTTCTCCCATAGAGTAGAGTACCCGTATCCTGTCTTTCTGGCATATCTCTCTTTTTGTTTTGTGCCTAGACATCTGATAATGGATGCCCATTCCCGGGATTTCTGCTTGAATAGAATAGCGAACTTTCTTTCTGAGGTGTGGTCTATCCGAATAGCTAGAAGCAGAGCGATAAGAAGAAAAGCGGTGGGTTTCCAAGAACCGGAGATGGTGTTCTATATATACGGAACAGCACGAACAATCCTTGACCTTTCGATTGAGGGTCTTCTTTTTATAGTGTTCTTACTCTTAGGATAGAGCTTCAGTGTCCGAGCCCGATCTCTTCCTTTTATTTATTTCTTCCTTAGTTTAGAATTGAGATGATATAGGAAAGAAAGAGTTGACTGAAAGAGCTTTCTCTCGGACTGAGTTAGATAGGGCTTCCTCTCTCAGACTTTCCTCCTCCTCCGTCCTCTCTTTTTGTTTTCCCTTGTCCGGCTTTCATACCAGAGTGGATAGCCCTAGGGACTTTCTTTATAGGCCTTACGGGAGATAGTTGATCGAATTGCTTATTGATTTCCGGGTGTTATATCTATTCATCAAAACAAGAAAAACCGGTATTCCTTCCTCGCTTGATGCGCCGATCTTAGTCCACTTTAACGCAAGAGCAAAAGCAGAAACCGAGATTACCATAGATAGGCCGATCCAAGGGAGCATCTTTCAGCTTTATATCCATATAATATAAAGGAAGGCAAATGCAGCTTTCAGTTCAATCCAGTCTTGTTGGTGAAAGGCGAAAAAGGGGAAAGGTTCTTTCCGGAGAAGCGGGAAAGTCGGTGAACGCAGCACCAGCTGAGTGACTCCATCCTAAAAGAAGAAATCTCGGGACCCTAGAAAGATAGATAGATCTATATAGATGGAACGGACGGGGAAGTGATTATTCGAAAGTGGTATTGTTGCTCCTTTTCGGGAGTAGACTCTGCGGACACAATAGCTCGAACCTCCAGAACTGGAGAAGGCTTCGCCACCTTCGAAGTCCCCATTTGCTCAAGAGAAGCTCCCTCCTAAAAAACGAGAGGTTGTATTGACGCAGAGATAGATAAAATCCTCGGGAGGGGCACATCTAAGATATCTGGGGAATTGCAACTGCAGAAGGTGCTACCGCCTCTTCAGAAGCTTGAGAGTGAGCAGTTTGTTTGGAGCCTGTGCCCTGGGGTGGGGCTATCAAGGTCGTTTTAATAGACGACAAGGAATTGACTCGAACGAAGTGTTAAGGTGGATGGAATTGAGAAGAGCCCTCGAAAATTCATGACAATCCAGGCGGTCGACAGCAGCTAGGTCTAGAGGTAGCTGGGTAAGTTAATGGAGTTCGTCGCTTTTCTCACTGCACCGATGGTCCTAATGGCTTAAACCGCTCTGACCATTTTTTTCCTATCAATCATTGGATCGAGAATGGAATGGGCACACTCTGGGATGGGAGTCCCTTCCATTTCTGTACAAACAATGGTTTTTTGAAAAGATGAATTTGCACTAATAAACTCTTTTTTTCGTAAAATACGAGATAATCTTTCTTAGAAGTCTAAAATCCCCTCTCTCCTTGCCTTGTCCAATAGGCTGTTTCCAGGATAGGCTTACTACAGCTCGTGACAACCACAAAGCCTGTGCCCTACTTGCTTCCTCTTTATTGAAGGCGGAGTCGTCCCATTAACTCCACTGACTTTGGGGCTCTCCCCCGCCATGACTCTGATTCTTATCGCACGAACTCAATCTTCTCCAACTCCCCGGCATTCTTTGGAGTCGATCTGCTAACATTGATGCCAACCCACTAGAGGGCCTAGAACTTTCTCTGGATTTGCCGTCTCCGTAAGCAATGGAGGGAAGGACTTTAGATTACTCCTAGAGCGCTTTGAAAATCCCAGATACTGCATTCTAGATCGAAGCTTCTGCCAAAGAAATTAGTGATCACTAGCTCGAAACTCTATAGACGATTAAGAGAAAACATCCTAGTAAGCGACAACATCCCATTCAGTGGTAACCACCGATGGCGCGGAGGAGTCTTCTGTTAGTTTCCTTTCATCGTCTTATGTTATGAATTGTCTTCTAAAACTGAGACTGTGGAATCATTTTCAACAAATTATGTCCCGGAATCAGAGGGTGTAGTCCTTTTTGGTTTCATCATCGGAAATCGCAAGATTGGGTCGAGCGGCAAGTCAACTTGGTGCTGTCAAGGCGGTTGAGAAGTTTCGTAACGGAATGGCTAGAAAGAGAAGGGTTCTTTTCCGGGCGATGAATCAATCTTTTTTCCTTCAAGTTTAGTGAAAAACTCTCCTCGACGAATTTGTAGAGATGCTGGCGTGCCTCCTGCCAATGGGAATGACTTAGATAACGACAATCACTTTCTTAGTGATGGAAGACAAGTATCAGTGCCCACGTCGATGGTTACTACGCTAGTAGGTCGCCACCCAAACGCTATAGGCAGGTCCTGGTTGGTCGAAGACGCATGGCTTCACGGCTTTGACAAGGAGTTTGTTCGGTGAGATTGATTGGTATTGCCAATCCACTTCGGACAGGGGAAATCTGCGAAGAAGCTACCCTATCAGGACAACAAGCAGTCAGTGAGTGAGCGCACTGCTTTGTCCCAGGGAGAAAGTGAGAGCGCACCGTTCACTCCGAAGTACCCTATGAACTGCTCATTCAGACAGGGACCTGAATATACTATTGTAGGGTTGATAAAGCGGGAAAGTGGGATTGACAAAGAGCACACGGTCTTTGTGTCCAGGCGGTTGCAGTCAGGAACCTATAAATCAGAGACACGCAATAAGTGACACAAACATTTGGATTTTGCGCTAGAAATGAGCGAATCATAAACATAAATAGTAAGTAACAAGCAACAACGGCACAATATACTTACATTATCTTTTTTAAAAGCAGGATATTCTTGACTAGCATGCATTTCTTGCATGCAATTCTTTATTAGCTATCATCACTGATTGACGATTTACATGTTTCATATCGATATCTAAATAACATAATCTTTGAACATCTAATTCTCTAAGACGAGCGCATTTGCTCAAAAAGTGTAAACGCTTCACGTTCGTATTCATTTAAGGGATCTTTTGACCATAAGATAAGCTCGCAAGGATAAATTCCTTGCCTTAAGTAATAAAAATGATGTAAATGTTCTTTCCATACCTTATCAAATGTAGTAAGGATAATCCGTTTAGATGCATCTTTCATCAAATCTTCACCATAATTCTATTCTTTGGAGAGGCGGAGGAAGCGAAGAGATGATTGACAAGAGAGTGACTTGTTAACGATTTGCTATAGTTTATCCTTTTCCCTTTTTTCTTGGAAAATGGCTCAGTGGGAGGAGCGCTTGGGTATGCAAGAAGAAGGGTGGATGGTTATATTGAATCTTGTCAGTAATTGTCTTCAGGAAGCAAGCAACCTACTGATACCTACTCACTAGCATTCTTCCCTTCCTTTCGTTTAGTTACTACCAGGACTGATCGGGTACTTTCACTTGCAACACAAGGATCTAGTGCGGACATCAGAAAGAAACTGCCGGCAAAACACGAGTGGCTGGGTCTTTCGCTTCCTCCCGTAGCGGTTAGAGATCTCTGCCTTTATCATCCATAGTTTTCCCCGCCCTTGGCTTCATAGCTGTGAAATACCGAATCAAAGGTTTTTTGTCGGTCCGCCCATTCTTGTCTTCGAAGTCAGTGGATAGTACTTGCGTGGCTTTCATTCATGCTATTCTCGCTCTTACTCCCCATTCCGCCCTCCTTCGGCAACATTTTTCCACCTACTAGGGAGGCCGGGTCACTATAGATTCTTATATTATATAAAGGGTACACGACCTAGGCATCCTCCACTTAATGCTGATACTCTAGACAGACCCATCCCGTGGCACTAGTGATAGCCCTGATCGGCGCATTCACCAAGGAAGTCAATCACAATGGAAAGAAGTGGTAGATGTGCAAGCTTCCTCTTCCGCATAAGTCCTTCTTCTGCGGAACATTGCTATACAAGAAAGGGAGCGGAGCGTAGTTGAAAGCACATCAGGGAGTTTGAGAAAAACTTCTATCATCCAGGGGACATCCTTTGTTATCCAGATTAACTTGTTCTAGTCTAATGAAAGAAAGAAGATAAGCCACTGATTATTCAGTAAGCAAAGCAACCTCTACTCGTGCACGGGATTCGTAGTAAGGTCAAGGACAGGGCTGGTGCGCAGATATTGGTTGGATGATGGATTGCTGTATGCCTGAGATGCCCAGACCTTGCGTCTTCCTTGTGGTGGGGGACTGCGGCAAGATTTTTTGAGGGAGACACATTACCCTCAACGGGCTGGACATCCGGGAATTGAACGAATGCTGGCATTGTTGACAATCTTGTCTTACTGGCCTCGGCTCATTCCCTTCCTTTCCTGTTATCCGACTTGAATGTAAAGGTAGGACTGGATGTCCTACTTACAACCCTACTCTGGGCAGATTGTTAGGATTGCTGGCCTTCCCGCGGCTAATCTTTTCACTTCTCCACCTTGTTGACATCTGAGATTGAAGATGATGTCAACAGTTAGCCAAGAAGGTTTATGGCAAACTGGAAGGAGGGATAAATGATCTACCTTAGGTAATGCTCTGCTTTCAGTGGGAACCGGTGGAGATTGAGATGAAGGTCTTGTAGTCTCCGGATTGGTTGGAGGAGAGCTAGTAGATCAGACACCTTCGCCAAGCCTGAAGAAAGGAGCAACTTAGATACCTCTTTGTTCACTATATTCCTGGTTTGCTAAAAGGGTCCTTGGGCCCAATCAATCTCTATACTCTTGATGCAATGGACTCCCCAAAGCCACTAAACCCCTCTCTTCCTATTCTTAAAAAAAAAACTCTTGGCTTAACAAACATTCTTGTCCCAAATCGCTTTCACGAAGCATATGAAATTGTAGATCAAAAAAGGTATGGCGGTTGGGCCTCTTATTCATTCAGAGATGGTCCTTACTCAGCGGGACTCGTCGGCACCAGACTTTAGGGAAGAGGGTCTGGGGGAAAGATCTGTTGGGGTATTCGTACTCTCTATTGTTGGAGGGGTCTCCCGTGTGACCGAGGTCACAAAGGCAAAGGACTCAAACCTATTTTTCCACAACAGGAGCTGTATCAGAGACTGAGTAAGTTATAGCAGTCTCTGTTTCATGAAGTGTCAGCGCGAACTCTTGTCCATCCTCTGACTCAGCAAGAGAACGAAAAGCAATTCAATGGCAACTTGAAGCAGAATGTCCGTATTTATGCTATGTAAATTCAAGAATCTCAGGCCTCCTGGCAAAGACCCTTCCTCGAAATATTTTATCTATTCTCTTCGCCCCCCACTTTTTTAGTTAGGGATCGGGTAACCTATTCCTCCTCTTTCCTTTCCATCCGCTCTTCCCTAAGTGAGCAAATTGCATGTAGAGATCCGTAAGGGCTTATAGTTTAATTGGTTGAAACGTACCGCTCATAACGGTGATATTGTAGGTTCGAGCCCTACTAAGCCTACCACCCCCCCTCTCTTCACCTGATACAAGGCAGTCGAAGTACCCGCCACCCTGCAGATCTCAATCTAGCGACGGCATGTGGAACCAATATGGTATTTATTCGACCTGGCTAGGGAATAGAATCAACAATCGAATAAGTGATGACTTGACTGATCTTGATGTACTTTTTTTCCAGCCTTAGCCTTGCTAGCACGCCCAAACACAGACCAAGACCGGTCAAAGTCTACCTTCACATGTCTACCCAGGGCATATGGGGGCGGGGTTTACTTAGAATAGGAGAAGACTAAATAAGTAAGATGGAAGTGAACTCAAAACCAACTCTTCTTTCTAGCTTGGTAATCCCTCGGTTACTTTACTTTTTTGCCTGTAGTGGTTACGGCTAGACTACTTTGCTCAGAGAAAAAACTCCTTGCTTCATTTTTGAATGCAGTTCGGGCGGGATCGAACGGGAAACAGGAAAAGAAAGGCTATTCATCTTCCGTTACGGGCTTATGGATCTAGTGGATTGTCCCAGTAAACTACTCTTTACTTAGTTATCGTCACTGGCTGCAGATCTAGCTTGGTCAATAGGCTATGGAATAAACGTATGGAGACAGGATTACTATAAAGTAACTACCCGGCTTAGTTCAATGATTTATGAGTTGAATAAGAATAAGCAGTAGACTTTGTATTCAACCATTTTTGGAGAAATGGGAACGTAGTCAAGTAGGCTAGGATCGGGACGGATCTATTCTATAGTATAGTAAATGGCGAAGAAGAGTAGCACCTGGTGGTACAGATGGTTCTGTAGACGGGAGTTTACAGATCTTTGGTCACTGCTACCAAGAAGATTTTCTGTCCTCTGCGAGGCAAATGGATGTGTCTTCCTTCCTTTTACTGGTCCTTCGAGGATTGATTTCTTTGTTGACTGAATACATTGACTTCTCCATACCCGAATAACCCCCTACTAGAGAGAATTCATTCTTAGTTTCAAAAATCACTTTATCAAATTCGAATCTTCTATATTATTATAATATGCTAGCTTACCCGGAGTGGGATATCCGTTACTTGTCTCAGGTGCAGATGAAGAATTAGGCTCGAGTTAGGGGTTTGGATTCAATTCCTTCTTCTTTCCCGGCAAAGGTTGCAGCAGTCGGTAATGAGTTTTAATTAGATGGTGAGGATGCGAACTAACCATAAGAGTATAGGTTTCACGTAATATGCTAAAAATAGAAGTATTTCCTAGCCCAAATCAAGCTAATCCCGAAAGTGACTTCAAGGTCTAGGCACAGATCTCTAACTCCTTCACCCGCTCTTATTTTCTTTATTTTTTATTTTTCGTCTTTTCCGGTTGGAAACATCACCTATCCATTCTATGACATTGAGAAGCAAGAGGTCGTACCCGTCCAGTCATAAAGAATCTGCAGTTCCAACAGCGGCACTAAGGTAGAAAGTTATAGGTTCACTTTAATTACAAAAAAAAGATGGGATTTTCGGCATCAAGACTAGTTCTTTCTTTTTCAAGAGCTGTTATGCTTATAGTTCCCCACTCTGCAAGCACATTTATTGACATTGATGCAGCGAATCCAAGCTCAATTGGAATTGTTCTAACCGCAGCTCTTTCAGAAGCGGAGGCACTCACTTTACACCTTTCGGTGTCTATTGCTCCTGGTCAAGAAAGATTCGATTTTTCTTTTCCGAGTTTGAGAGGTTTAAGTTCTTTTCCCTGTAATGAAATCATAGGAGTAGTATCTTGATCTTGAAAGAAAGGCAGGCAGTTTAGGTAGTCAATTCAATGTCGGCTTCTTCAAAACCCTTTTTCTGCTAGTGAGCTTTTCTTGAATACCATCTCGGAGCAGTTCTAAGGAAGTAGCTGCTCTAGCTTTAGGGAATCCGCGGATTTCTCATATCCTCCTTCGGTATCTTTCTCGTTGCTTGTGGGAGAAAGAATCATGCACTTATACCCCCTTAGTTTATACTGATTATCAGCTATAAAGAACCAAAGATAGGATTGGAGTAAGCCAATAGTCAATGCTACCCCTACCAATGGCCCTAAGCGTGCAAACCAACCCTTGTGATGTCACTGAACGAAAGTCTTACTTAGGGCAGTAATCAGGAACCTAACAACCCAATTGGCTAGGCTAAGTTTGAAAGTTGCGACTAGACAAAGAAGCCAGTCATTAGCCCTCTGTAAACTGGAGTATAGAAGTGGAAACTCAGTCTAGCTACTCTCCTAAGATAAGAGCTGGTTTCAATATCCATCATGTTTGAATAGAAGTCTTATAGTAGTATAAATAAAAATCAGTTGTAGGGAATTGGATAAAGGGATGGAAAGGGGGAAAAGCCCAACATTAATATTATATATTATTAGTCTAATATAAAGCGCTAGCGCCCAACCGGGCTGCTTGCTGCCTCTATTTGGTCGTGCTGCTATGATGTAACGTGCAGTCGTCCCGAGGCAGCAGGATGTATGGTATAGGGCCATTTTCCAATTGAGTTCGTCTTTCCATGCCAGAAAGCCCGTATCTTATAGCAAGCCCTACCTCTTAGGTAGCAGAACTTTCTATAGCTATTGCCTTTCCTTCAGTAGAGGCTGAAGTTGGAGTAGCTTTTGCTGTCGATCCAGCCACTAGGTAAGGTGCATAAGAGCAGTTCGTTTTCAAACGTAGGTGAGGTTCATCCTTTTTCTAAAGGGTATTAAGGGCTAAAGCGCCTTTTATCCTTCTCTTTTCGATCCAATTACAGTCTACTAAGGCCTTCTCCCATCCAGTATATAGCCCTTCCTTCGCCTTCCATTCCTGCTATTCCAACTCCTGAAAGTAAGCCAGTAAGATTCACTCAAGTCGCTTTCCAGCAGGTACTAAAGTACAAGCTATACATTCTCTCAATGTGAACAAGCAAGATAGCCAGTGATAACGGCAGTGACTTCTTCCCCTCTAATTGCAGCAGTTCTATAATCAGTTCCTCCCAGCAAAGAAGGGGAGGGATTTTAGGGAAAGAAAGAGGGTAAGCCAAGCTTAGATGAGAAAGATTGACTTTTTTTAGTGCTTTTTCTAAAAGGGCTTCCTGCATAGTGGGAACTCACTAATGTATAAGATCTTTCTGGTGCTTTTTAAAGAGCTCCTTCTATAAAGGATTCAACAAGTGCTACTTGAAATCAAACAACCGTACTTTCGTGGATGAAATGGAGGTAAATGGGGTTGTATAAGAAGGAAAGGAGGAAGGCGATAACAAGTGAAGACCCATGTCATGTAGTAAGCAACGAAGCCAAATAAACCCATCGGGACCTGGAGCTTTAGTAGGGTTCATCTGACCAGCTACCGATTCGCACCCGCGGGTCAAAGAATTCCCTTTCGAGAACACCGAGACGAGAGTCACTCGCTCCCTTTTAATGTTGGGGAGATCCTCTTTGGTAGGGATGGGACTAAAGAGCTCTAACAGAAGAGCACCAAGAGCAAGAGCAGCTTTCCTCCCCGAGGGTCACGGTTTACTAGGCTATTCTTCCCATTTCGAAAGATGAGTTTCCAGATACCCCACCACTATTAGTAGCCCTTCCCGCCAAGCCAAGGAAAGAAGGCAAGGTGCCGCTAAGACTAGTGTCAAGGTCAAGGCTAAAAGCTTAGTCGTTTTCAACTCTGAGGGTGACTTCACTAACGGGATTTCTATTTAATTAAAAGCCTGGTCCGGGCATTGACTCATTGAGAGCAGACGAAAACTAAGAAGACTTGAGGATAGCACGTGAGATCAACTACTTAGAATACGCTACGATCTGTCTTCGATTATGCTCGTTTTACTTTGAGGGATAGATCGCTCCTTTAAGGAGACGGGATTCCACTATTCTATATGAATATGATCCCACCACTTTCAGCTGAGATGCAAGATCAGTTTCAAGAGGTCCAGCTAATCCCACATGATTTCGGGATGCCTATTTGATTCAATTCCAAACATGGTTTTAACTGCCCTTCCTGATCATTAGAGTAAGATTTTTTTACTTCTTATCGCCTCGTGTACATAGCTAGTACACCCTCAAAGTGCGCCTTTCTAGTATGGTCGAGTCTAGCCAACTGGCCTTTTCGGGCCCCTCCGATCCTCAGTTGAGAAAGGCTTCTTCGGATAGGTCATCTGTACAAACATCAGTCCATACGGATGATGGGAGTTCAAGAGATTACGGATTGAGATTGGACGAGAGGGAGTTTAAACAGCCGTGATAGGGCATCAAGCCAAAAAGGAATCTAAGTCCCAGCACGAGAAGGATCAGCAGAAGGAGGAGCGTAACAAAAGGTCTGAGGCAACGAGTTCAGCCGCTTTACCATCGGGATAGTCTTCGGCTGACGGCTTAATTGACGAGGAATTCACGGAAGAAGCGGATCGCAACTCAATTCCTTGTGACATTGAGGTTGAGGAGCGTCACGGGATAGGCTTTGAGGCCAGCAGGTCATACTCTGACTTTGAAGGCAGGGCGAAAGCCAACCCAAGTCAAAGACAAAGGGGCCAGCTTCTTTGGTAGTTTCACCAGTTGTCTCCTCGCCGCAGTGAAAGACGGGAAAGAAGAATAGGATCGATAGCCACTCAACCCTATGGAGCCTACTCTACTAGCTTTTGCTTTGGCCAAGAGAAGCGATATCGATCGAAAAGAAAGAAAGCATCACATCACTGAAGCTATTTCTTTAGTAGCAAGCAGAGTGATAATAGGCCAGGAGATTCCCCTCTTAGGGGAAAGGAATGAACTTCTAGCCTTTTGATTAGCTGCATCTCATTGCATTGAAACACCTGAGATTCTCTATTCTATTTCTGATAGTTCCGACTTCGATAGGTCCTACTTCCACCAAAGCAGGCTTGGCATGACGCCCATTGTCACTTCCTTTTCAATTTATGCGCAAGGGGATTTCCGTTCCCCTTTCAAAAGAATCCGGCGCGGAAAGGGTCACTCAAGCAAAAGAAAGGCCCACAGCCTATTCGAAATCAAAAGTAGCTGACGATGGGAATTCGTGTAGAGCAGATAGATTCTTCTTAAGAAAGTTTTCCCGATAGGCGCATTTCTTCCAACATGTTGAGTTAGAAGTTCTTGCCTCTCTAGCCTTTAGCATAGCAGTCGGAATTGTCTAATCTAAAGGTCTACCCGCTTTGAATCTCTTGGAGGTTGGGCAAGGGAATGAACGCTAGGAATTAGTGCTTTAGAGAGGAAAGCGAAAGCATTGAATCATTCCCGAAGGGAACTTTCGCAAAACCAACGGTAGGCTTTGGAGCTAGTTAAGTTCCCCCTTCAGGCTAGGGAAACTGAACTCACTTTTGAATGTGCAACTTGGCACCGGGATGAGAATTAGCCCAACCTTCTTTCTAGAGAGCCGAATCACAGGATTCCTTGGGCGAAAGGGAAAGGGGCAGTGTAAGGAAAGTGAAATGATTTGAGCCTTTCGGGTTGAGACAGGAAAGCGAGTGAGCCTAGTTCTTTTGTTTTTATGACTCTGCATGCTAAGCTGCACCAAATCCCTTACCAAGGCCGGGGAAAGTAAATAGAGCTACTTCTGTACTGTTAATGAAACCATATCTATTGATATAGAGAGTGAACCAGAACTTTTTGGCTGCCGATTGACTGTGTGTTCCATTCCCTAGAATCATAGCAAGCTTGTCGTAGAAGCGAAGCGGTGAAATCCTCTGATAGGGACAAGGAGAGCCCTGGTTAGTAGGCTGTCGGAGTTCGAAACAGAAAGAATGAAAGTAAAGTAAGAATGAAGGAATTCTGTCTTCCGGGAGACAATGGGTGGAGGGCTATGAGCTCGTTCACTCAATCCCGGGGAAACAACTCCCTTAGCCTTAGTTGGACAGCTTATCGAAGGGAGGAGGAACCGGATTATCCTGCTTTCCCTAGACCTATGTAGTGAGTCGTGTAGGTGGCGTGTTGCAGACCATACATTGGGCGAGTTTTTCCCTCACTCGCTAGCAACCAAACCAAATGGGATTTCGTGATCTGTCCTGCTTCAAGATGGCTCTCTTAGCTAGGCAAGGCTGGCGAATCATGACTCATCCTGATGCTTTTTGGGTCCGTATTCCTAAGGGGAGGGACTTCCCCAATAGTGACTTCATGCAAGCAAGAAGAGGGAGTTATCCTTCGTGGGGATGGAGTAGTATCCTATCTGCTAGATCTGTTCTTGAAAAGGGAGTGTGAGTACAGGGGAAAAAAAGAGATATATGGAATGAGAAATGGGTCTCTACTCTACCAGGGTCAAAACTAATGTACACAACCAGGATAATCAGCTTATACGCAATTACACACTATCACAAAGACCACACCCGTGTAAGCAGCATTCCTTCGCTACAAAGCATATCATCAAAGCAAATTATAAGTAAAAAGGTTCGCAGATGGGAATACAAAAGACCAGGATTTATTTATTCATTCAAGGTCCTCGCCTAGCCTTGATTGGTCTTGTTCTAAAGGTTAATGCCTCATCCATATGAGGATAGGTTTGCAGACGTTTTGGAAAGGTGCAATTCAGAAGTGACAAGATCCGCTCTTCCTGATTCCAGTCTTGGAGGAAGGGAGCTTGACGTGGATATGAGCTTAGACAGCAAGTCAGCTAGCTTCGTTTCCTTTTTTTTGTAGGGCCACTAGCTTGAACCAGAGGTTCTTGTTAAGTGTTAAGCTACGAATCTTTCTCAACGCCCATACCTTACCTTAGTCTCTTCGCCCCTTTATTCTGCTAACCTGACCTAAGGCCCAAGCTATGGAAGAGACCCGGTCTTATAAAGCTCTGTGGTTATTCTTTTACTCATCTCGATTCTTCCCAAAACATGGTAGGTAAGTCGCGAAAGACACGACAAAAAGGCCCTTTCTTTCGGGTTATGACCCTATGCTGATAACAAGTCCTAAAATAGCCTCTTCATCAGCCTTCGTTCCGGTGATTCTTTGTGTCCCTTGCTTGCAAGACTAGGCGCTAGACTTTAGACTGGGTGAAGTGAACTAATAGCAGCTCATATCTCTCTATAGAAGAACTCTCTTCCCTTGCCAACGCGGGTCACTAAAGTCACAATCAGAATGAAAGGATCCGAAGGAGGCTGGGCTTGTCTTTTGAGCCCAGAGGTGCTGGTTCGAATCCTGCTCGTGACAAGCGAGGGATGCTCGCTAGCAGCTCAAGGGGATTGAAGGCTAAGGCAGGGCTCTTGTTGCAAAAGAAGGTCTAAAAAGGCAGCAAATTAATGACCCTACTAGTATAGTAGAAAGACCTATCGGACCTGTGAAAGTCTCGTTTTTTAACCAAACACAAAACAGAAACGATAACATCAGAAACTTTGAGTTTTCTATGGTCAACATACGATCAAATTCGTTCCAGTCGAGCTCAAATTAAAATGGATACTCGACTCAAAGACAAACCACTGAAAAGAGTCTTCATTCAGTCTATGTCGAATATCTTTCCTGCCTTTCCTTTCGGAGGTGTGCATGTCTGTCTTCGGAAAGTCTGTTGATGTGGAAGAATTACTAAAGTAAGGCTGCGAAGGACTCTTATTGTAGTGTGAGCCTTGAAAATACCCGAAGTTGAGCAATCTAACTCACTCAAGGGACGGGAAGGGCCTTACAAATGAGAAATAGAAGAGATAAGCAGACTAGTTCACTAGCACTTGATGAGTTCAGAGCGATGAAAGAGCTTTTTCGGGAGAAGGCTAACAAGGGCAATTGAGACCAGGAAAGAAGGCATTTGAAGGTTACTAGTTACATGATAGGGCTTAAGCTAGACTTGTCTCTGAACAGAAAGGGTCGTTGAGACGATCAACCTATGGAGATATAGCTTCTTACTCAACCTAAAGGGATATTTCCATCGATACACAATGCTCCATTTTGATGGGCCTAGACCAGGCAGGCTAGGAAGTAGAGCTAACCTAAGCTGGAAAAGATCTTTACAAAGGGGACCAGTGAGGGAGTGGGAAGAAAAGAGAGGGAATGGTATAGCCCTATAGGGAATATGGAAACATATAGGAATTAGGAATGCCATAACAGAGATCAACTAGATCTTATGCCAAGGATAACTTTCCCAACACTAGAAGTCCTACTCATGCTTGTGAAAAAGAGGAAAATCTCTAATTACAGGCAGTGTGTTCCACCTATGAGAAGATCAATTAAACTGGCTTAAGAAGCATATAAACGACATACTAAGCAGAAGCGCGTAGACTCAAAAGAAGGAAGAGACCTCTTCTATTCAGCAAGGGAAGTAATCTACTCTGCCAAGGCAAGAATCGAAGACTACGGCTTACAAGTCAACGACTTTCTCAACTAGAAGTCTCCTACTCATGTTTGAAAGGGATATCGCTAAAAGGGGGCCAACTAGCAATCCTGTTACAGGCGGTAATGTATGTATTTCCACTTAAAAGAGTGAAAAACTCTGATTTAAGGGAAAAGATGGACATATAAACTAAGCGACATCCAACAGAAGCCTTTTCTAAGAACCCCTTCCCTCTCGTATGGAGCCACAGTAGCTTCGGTCAGCGTGAGAGTTGATGACTAAGGCAGCCATTCTGTTAACCTCTACCTGAAGTTCGTACATCCTGTGTATGTAGCTTCCTTCGTTCTATTCTAGTATACTCTAGTTATCCTTATTTGCTCCCCATTGTGGTGGAATTCAGCAGCAATTCTTGAAGAAAGGAAGTATGAATACAATTCCATTCGTCCGTTTTAGTTAGGGTGGATGTAATTGAGGAGCGGGGAAAGGGACCATAGGTTGGTTCGATAGGACTTGGGTTGAGGTCTCTACTACAGCAAAGTCTGTCATGGTTGGAATCAAAGAATCTTTCTGCTTGCTGAGCTTCTTCATGACCGATCTAGGCCCAACTCAGGGCTATTTCCTCTACAATAAGAACACATTAACGTATCTAACACTTTGCTTACCAGGTTTAGCTAAAAAAAATGAGTAGCAAACTCAATACCATATTCACCTTATCTGGTAGCGTTCTAAACTCGAACTCCTTCTGGTCGAAGATTTTCTCTGGTTGGCTTTACTTGAAGAACTCTCACCAGCATCCTTCTGAACCTTTCTTACGCTGCTTGTCTAATTCTCTCCCATCTCTGATTCTGAGTCTTTCTCATGCCTTATCTCGTTGACGGATATCTTATTATTCTAT